GTAGATTATCTTTCCGTTCATTTTAAAACTTCCATAATCCCTTCCCGAACCAAACATGAATCTTTCGATTCATTTGGCTCTCACGCTCAATTACTTAGGGTAAATTATCATAGGTTTTTTTATGAATGTAATGAGCCTATCCTCTTCATAGTCCAAAAAAAACTAATCTAATGCAAAACCAAAATACTTAGAGGACTCTTCTGACAAAATCAAAAAATATGTAATTGTCAGCAAAGTTGTTTATTTTTTTTTCAGTTCAAATCCAAAAAATACTTCTTACTTATACATAAGGCATAGGTCGTCGATTCAGCATTGGATAAAAGAGGGAAAATGCCCGGGCGGTTCAAATTTTTTTATCGAGATGAGTGTTCTATATCGATAAAATATTCATTTTAAATTAAAACCATCTCTATATTAACATAGTGGTAGAAAGAGTACCGTGCTGCGTCTAGACTTCAAACGGTTTGCTTTAACCATCTTAAGAGCTCCACATTCTTGGTTGCTAGAGAATCAAAGTGGATTTGCCAATTAATCACGAAATGCTGCGGTTCTTACATATAATTTCTTAAGAAGTAATTCGCGAGATCATGCACCCCTCTTTCCTAGTTATAACGGAAAAGGGTACAGCTGATTGGATCCAGCCTATTCTTGAAATAAACAACTCACACACACTCCCTTTCCAAAAAAGATCAATACACCAACCACTACACTTAGATTTATTGGATTTGTTGCTAAAATATCGGTATTAAATCCGAAACTCCCGGCAGATGGCCAGTGGCCCAAAGAAACGAAAGAATCGGTTACATTTTTCATATAATCTCCTCTTATAGATACACTAAAAAATCGACGAGAGTTCTTTTTCTATCACTTTGCCCCTCTTTTTGATTTATTCTTTTTTTTTTTTGAAATCGAGTCAAAAAATCTTTGAGTTCAAAGTATCAACTCCCCCTTCATTGTTGTAACACATCATAAAAAGAGTTTCCCTGGACTACGAGCGGGAAGGGGGAAGGCCGGTCGGCATACTAATTCCTCATCTGCGAATCAGCCCTTCCCGTAGGTTATTTTATCAACGAATAAGGAATTGTAGGAGTGAAATCTTGATCGAATTTGAAAAAGCAAACGACAAGTCTAAGGCAATAAAATAGAAAAATATGTATTTTTCCTATTTCTAAGATTAAACAAAAGGATTCGCAAATAAAAGTGCTAGTGCTACAACCAATCCATAAATCGTTAAAGCTTCCATAAAAGCTAAACTAAGCAATAGAGTACCTCGTATTTTTCCCTCAGCCTCGGGCTGTCTCGCGATACCCTCTACGGCTTGACCCGCAGCAGTCCCTTGACCAACCCCAGGTCCAATAGAAGCAAGCCCTACAGCCAATCCAGCAGCAATAACGGAAGCGGCAGAAATCAGTGGATTCATGATAAGTTCCTCATACCAACAAAAAGAAAAAAAAATAAATGGTTAATGATACAATCAACCAATGAATTAGGACTTAATTATTCCATCAATAGGATTCATCCAGTCGAAGTAACTAATAACTTTGAATTTAACTAAGAATATTATTGAATACTTCGATATCTCTTTTTTTGTTTCTATGCACAGAGTTTTTGTGAATCCCCAGAACTGTAGTTTTTCCATTTTTTGGTTCCGAACTGTTATTTCAATTCTTCCATCTTTTCTTAATTTTATCTCTTTTTTCAGCTAATTCACAGCCACAACGATATGAAAGGACTTCTATTGGAACCCAGTGGTAGGGCAAACGAAATATATGTTTAGTTCATATATAACTAGTCAATATCTAATATCACATATACATGCCTTTCTTCCATAACGTAAACCATTAGAGTCAATCGGATTCGAGAATCGATCCATTTTTCGTTTTTTGTAAATTCGTTTCTCCCTTCCGTTTTATTTATCATTATTTCAACGGAATACAATTTAAATGGGCAAATTAAATTGATTTGTGCGAATTGTTGGATTATTATTTGATTGATCTAAGTTCATGCAATTTATTATTTATTAATATTTTCTTTTGGTCAATTGTTGAATAAAATCAACTGTAAATGGAAAGTAGAATCCTTTCTCTTGTTTTTTATTTAATCACACGTCGTAAAATATATCTTATTCAAATCATAATTTGAATAAGAAGATTGGCTGACCAATAGAATTGAAAGTAAATATTCGTTGAGGAAAGGTAGGATATTAAGTGGACGAAAAGATCATTTTAGGAAAAAGATATTTTAGATCTCTTTCCTTTTTTTTACAACTCTCTAATATCCTAATTTTTGAATTCTTTTTTCCTAATGCTTTCTATCGTAGTATATAGAGTCTTGTATATTTCTATTCCTTAAGTAAATCATCTTTAGCCGCGCATACATTGCTTTGCGTTAAGCGAAAAAAAGACTATTTCAGTGATGACCCTCCATGGATTCACCTATATAAGCCGCGGCTAAAGTTGCAAAAATAAGAGCTTGAATACCACTTGTAAATAATCCAAGG